GCTTTTCTATCAATCTCTAACTCTAATCTTCCTCCCCAATCTGATATTATTGTGCCAGTATAGACCGAAATTCCGTTATGGTCCAATTCTGACCGATAATAGATACCAGGGCTTTGCAATATTTGATTTATTACAATTCTGTATATTCCATTTACTATAGAAGTTCCCAGGGAATTCATTAGAGGAATGTTTCCAATAAAAATAATTTGTTCTTGGATATCCCTACTGTTTTTCCAAATTAATCCCGCGGATATATATAATTCAGAGGAATATGTAAGTGATTCATATACAGCATCTTTTTCTTTTATCGAGGGTTCCACCAATTGATATGTTTCCACAAATAATTGAAATTCAATTTCTTGATCGGTATCTTCAATTTTTGGAAACTTAAAAAGTTCTTCTGTTAAGCCCCTATCAATGAATCTACAAAAACCTTCAAATTGTATTTGATTCAATCCGGGTAGTGTAGATATTCCTTCATTTCCCACCCCAAGCATTTTCAATTCCCCATTTATTTTATAGAAAATATACCACGATTTGCTGTCATTCTTCATCGAATCACATGAATAAATTTAGCAATAATGGAATTTATGTTCTTTTTACTTTACTGAATCACATGAAATTTAACCTAACTACGTCTATAAAATACCTATTATGAAAAGAGGAATAAATAGAATTTGATACTCCAATTGGAATTTGCAACAAAACAAACAGATAGAATCTAATCTAACTTGTAATATAAACGGAAACAAATTGATAAATTTCACCTAGACTTCGGGGTATTTTTAAGAATCTCAAAACAAAAAAATGAATATTATTATTATGATATTACATATTCCAATTCGATTGAAAGTGAATTCGGGATTTGCTCGGCTCCATGAGATAAAGATAGAATCTACTAATCTAATAATCAGAAACAATATAGAATTCATTTTTTTAGCACTTTATCTTTTCCATTGTTCAAAAAAGAATGAGAATTCACAAAGAAGAGATATATTTTTACCTATTTTTTTAGAATTTGAGAATATGATTGCAGTGCGTAAAAAGACTTGGATTTCTTAAACATGCATAGATCTAACTCCAGCTATAGCTATCTATATATGTCTCTTACTTTATAGCAGTCCTATTTGGTCGGGACAGCGCATGTCGTGTTAATTTCTTTTTTTTATTCAATCTATTTAATGAAAAATTGGCAAAAAAAAAAAGGAAGCACGAGAATTTCTTGAAAATTCTCTATAATATAAATATTATATATAATATAAATATAGGTATTATATACGAATAAGATACCCGATTAGATAATATCTCTGTAACAATAAAAATTTATGTTCTGGGGTTGACATATATTAACAGTTACTGTTATAGTTGAAATAGCGAATGATTCTTTTTCAATAAAAAAAAAAGAATATGGATTGGTTATGTATCAATTTATATTTTTTTCTCATTAATAAAAAACTATTTTAGATTCAGATTCAAGAATTTTTTAGGAATTAGTAGTTAACGGTTGTGATTTGTCCCGAAATTTTTACTTTTGTGACTGAAAGGGTATACGTTTGTTTTTTTTTCAATAGAAAAAGGGGATTAAAGAAAACGGAATTTAAGATACAAACACATCAAAAAAATAAGTTTAGAACCCCGTCCCTTTTTTGGTTTTTTGAGAGGAGGGGTATTCTCATATATATATATTTTTTTTTATTATTTTGGCGGCATGGCCGAGTGGTAAGGCGGGGGACTGCAAATCCTTTTTCCCCAGTTCAAATCCGGGTGCCGCCTAATCGACAAGAGAATGGAAATAATTTATTCCGTTTTTTTTGTTGATAGAAAACTTTCTACTTTTTTCCAGTGGGCGCAAGTGTGGGAAAAGGACTCTTGAGATTTGTGTGATTCCAAATTCTAAGCATCGGGAGGTTTGTTCTCTAAAATTATGTAAATCTTTTCGTCTTCGATTCAATGAAAAATTCATTCGAGTAGTGAAAAGGAATCAATAAATCTTAAAAAGAGAATCCTTTCCCTTAACTACTACTGTAGTGTCCGTCTACTTTGAATTATATTGGATAGGAATAGGTCAGACGGGGAATAATATTCTTTTTTTCGGTAAACTCGAGTCAAAGAATTTCAAAGGTGGTTTTCGGATTGTTTTAGAGAATGAATCGGGAGACAATAAGGATTAGATCAAATGGAAATAAGAGATGCAAAAAAGAGTATGCAAAGTAATCTATCTTGATTCTATATTTTTTACTTTTGACTTAATGAATATGTTTAATATTTTTCAATTCTACTAGAAATCAGATAAGAACTTGTTAAATGTTCTAATTGGATTGTTTCGTTAATGATATTATCCCGGAATCTTTTTTTGACTCTGTACCGGCGATTCCACTATTATTATAAAATATAATAAAATTTTTAGTGAAAAATAATACAAGAAAAATTAGTAAACAATAATGAAATAATTCGTTCATATTGATAGAGATAGGAGACAAAATTTACATGGATATAGTAAGTCTTGCTTGGGCTGCTTTAATGGTAGTTTTTACATTTTCCCTTTCCCTTGTAGTATGGGGAAGAAGTGGACTCTAAGGGTACTACTAATTGAGTTAAGGGATCAAACTGTCTCAATTGTTTTATAACTGGATTATGAAATTTTTTAACTATTAAATTTAGTTATTTTATTAATACTAATTAATGAAATGCAATTATATCTGCATTTTGAAATTCTATTGTAGTGTATTCCAGTGGTGTAATGTATTCTATGTATAATATTGAAAATACTCTTTAAATCAAACAAATATTTGAATTGTTCACATCTTCTTATTTTTCTTCTTATTTTGAAAGTCAAGGGAATACAAAAAATTGGAAATTGATTGCTATTTCAACCGAATTGTTTTTAAGATTTCTATTGCGATGAATTAGTTACGACCAATCTTTTCGAAATATGAAAAAGTTTTTCATCGAACCCCCGCATCATCTGTCAATTATTTAATCAATTAATTTTTCGGAATACTAATAAAGATTACTTTATTTATTATTTTAATTATTTAATATGCTACCGGTATTCTGAAAAGAATTTGAAATCTAAAAATTCAAATTAGAAGAATAAGAATTTTTTTTTTATTATTTCAGATTGATTGGAACCAATACAAATAAAATAGATTAGATGAAACAAAGAAAAAAATGCGGACGCTATAGATATGAAAATAAATATAGATTGGTCCATATTAAACCTATTTTTTTATAGAATAAATAAATAAAACATAGAGTAAAACTTTATATTTATACAATACCCTAATAGATAGTATGGTAGAAAGAAATAGATTTGATTTCTTTCTACCATACTATACTATAATGGATTTCATAGAATTTCATAGAATTCTGCTGATTCTATTCTGATCAATTTATTAAAAACTAAGATCCTAAATTGAAATCCTTTTTTCATTTTTTTTTTTATTCAATCATTGCATTGATAAGAAATCAGAAGTCATGTTTAAGTAAAATTAGTCACTTTGACTTACCGTTTTTACGTAAATTATAAGTAAAAAGGCAGTAGGAACTAGAATGAAGAGTGCAGTAGCTATAAATGCGAGAATATTTACTTCCATAATCTCTATGTTTTCTTTCTCTTTAATTTCTAATAAATACTTCGGGATTTAATCCCATAGAAATGATAAATCTTCCGTCGGTAAATTAAATGGTATAAATTTTACCTCGATGATATCAAATCGGATCAATATCACGAATAACAATATCTGAGCTATCAAATCGATTCATCGTCGAGAATTTATAATAGTATAACATAGGAAGATCTTTTATCCATACCAAATAAAAAAAAATTTACTTTCTGATGCAATCTAAAATTACTTTTGCTTTTTTCTTTCTTCGTCGGAACCTTTACCTTAAACTAAAAAAGAAAAAAAAGGAATCCCCGTTAGAAGTGATCTTTTTTTGTTATTTTTATTCCCTTTCATACATGAAATGTATTGAGATTTTTTTGATTGGATTTGTATTCATCGGGACTGACGGGACTCGAACCCGCAGCTTCCGCCTTGACAGGGCGGTGCTCTGACCAATTGAACTACAATCCCAGGGAAAAAATCGTATAGGATACATACATATTCTTACAATTTCATTCAAACCCTTTCTTTTTGAATTTGAGATTCGAACCATTCTACTATAACTGAAAGAGGCGGACTTTTATATATATTGATATTTTTTGGAGTCTGCACTTTAGTGAGATCGACACGGATTACTCGTAATCCGTTCGTTATTGCCAAATCCATTGAAAAATGAATCAATGAAACAAAAAAAGACTCTTTTTTTTTTTACTTTAATCCTTTCCTTAGACTTTATACTTATAGATCCTGATAGAAATTTCGCAAAATCCGAATTTGTGAAAAAAAAAAATATGTAATATGGAAAAAAGAAATAGCACCAGGGATGTATGAAATTTTTATTCTTCCGTATCCGAGCACATCGGTCATTTTCAGAGAACAACAAATCATTTCATGGTGAATCATGAAATTTTTGGGCCGAGCTGGATTTGAACCAGCGTAGACATATTGCCAACGAATTTACAGTCCGTCCCCATTAACCGCTCGGGCATCGACCCAGGAAGAATCAATTTTAGTCTTTATTGATAATCCCTGATCAATTTCCTATCTTCCTATCATAGTACCCTACCCCCAGGGGAAGTCGAATCCCCGTTGCCTCCTTGAAAGAGAGATGTCCTAAACCACTAGACGATGGGGGCATACTTGCCCGACCGCCATTATACTATGTTCATAGTATGAACAGTTTTTTGAAATTGTCAATATAATGGAATGATATAATTCGATCAGACGGATCTTTCCATCTTTCAGAATTCCATAAAATTTTTTGATTCATCATTTGGATTTCGAAATTGTTCATTCCAATCACCAATCTATAATTCAAAAAATAAATATAGAAAAAAGAAAGATAAGTAATGCGAAAAAAAAAAACAAAAGAAAGAGAAAATCCTTTCATGAGAATGATTGATTTGCTGGAACGGGTTAGGGATTAAAACCTCAATTCTTTCACTTTCATTCAGTGTTAAGAAGATTTGATAGGTATATTTCTATCTCACACTAAGCTGGAAAATAAAAAAACGAGAATCAATCTGGAAATTGGGTAAAAAGGAAAGGGATCAATAAGTTATTGAAAGTTGTTTTTTTTCAATAAGAATTGGGTTGAGGGACAGGACAAATTGAATCTATTTATTAACGATTCGATGAAATATTTGAATTAGTAGGTACATGTATCAATGAAATGACTCTCGTGTTATGATGAGGATGATTTTAATTCGATCGAATCCGTTTTGAAAAAATGAATTCCATTCATATTTCTCAAATCCAATATCAATAAATCATTTTTTTAACTAAACTCTATTCACTAGTTAAATCCAATTTATTGTTCCTTAATCAGTTTCTATGTACAAAAAATAGATCTATGTACATATATTCGAATTTATTTTATATATATAAAATAAATATAAAATCATAAGTATATGCAGTAACAAATAGATGTACTAAACTCATATTGGCAGGTTCCTTATTCAGGAATTGAATCAAATGAGGCCCTTTTAACTCAGTGTGGTAGAGTAACGCCATGGTAAGGCGTAAGTCATCGGTTCAAATCCGATAAGGGGCTTTTTTTTTTCCTTTTTTTTCCAAAAATATCAACAGTAGTATTCCTAATATTTGTAAAATAAAAAAACTAAGGATATATTCGAATTTCATTAAAAAATGGAATTTTAATTGTAATAAATTATTGTTATCATTCTAATATAGTAAACTAATTCTAGTTAGAAAGTGAAATATTATTCTTTCGATATATATATATTTTTTTTAGAAGGTGATATCTCCTTTAATTGTCAGATATTCCTACTTTCTATTATTCCAATCAAAGAAAAAATGGGAAAGATTCTAAAAAAAAGTAAGTGGACCTAACCCATTGAATCATAACTATATCCACTATTCTGATATTCAAATTCGATAGAAATGAAATTCGAACAGTGGATCTTTTTTTGTTTTTAATAACTCTTTGGTTGGGACTCCACAAGAATCTGTCGATATTTCGGATTAAATCTTATTGTTCCTAAAGGTTCTATAGGAATAAATTGTTACTCCTCCACGCAGAAGGACTTATTCTATTCTAAGTTCCAACAGATTAAGATATTATATCTATATATATAAATAGAAAAATCTGTCAAATCATGACTTCGGGTATCAAATATTTTCGTTTCATATCTATGCATACGAGATTTTTAGGGCAATTAATGGATGCGAAAACGAAACTTTCACTTAGAATCTATTTTTATTAAAAAAATTCCATACAATATTTAAAAATATGACAGATAGATAAAAAAAGTAAATAGAAAAAAATATTCGAATTTCTTACCTCGATCTGCAAAAAAGTATACTTTGGAGTTTTTTTAATCTGAAAGAAAGGAAAATAGAACAAAAGAAGACAATAAAAGAAATAAATGTAAAATAGAAAGTAAAAATACGATCCTCTAGTAGTTTCCTAGACATAGAAATTAGAACAATATATATATAACTATTTCTTTTTATTTCACGAACAAGATTCAAGAATAATATTATTTGATAAAAGGAGAGTAGTATGTCTGGGGATCTACCGGTAACGAGAGTGAGAAAAGGGATCATTTGTTTCTGGAACAGTTCTTTAAAATACGTTATTTATCGGATTTACTAGTCATAAAACAATTCCTGATTCATTACTTAAGGGATTTTTAAGAATAGAAAGGAATTATCGAATTAAGTTCATGGATTTGACCCAGGTTAGATATCAATAGAAAAAAAAAGATTTTTCTATTCGAAACCCAGTAGAAAAGAAGGGACAGTCTACGAGAAATAAAATCATATCATATATAAAATGAAAAAAGCCTCGAAGGTCCCATCCCTGAAAATGCTATAAGGTGTTCGGAAATGGTTGAAGTAGTTGAATAGGAGGATCACTATGACTATAGCTCTTGGTAAATTTACCAAAGATGAAAATGATTTATTTGATATTATGGATGACTGGTTACGGAGGGACCGTTTCGTTTTTGTGGGTTGGTCCGGTCTATTGCTCTTTCCTTGCGCCTATTTCGCCGTGGGGGGTTGGTTCACAGGTACCACCTTTGTAACTTCATGGTATACTCATGGATTGGCAAGTTCCTATTTGGAAGGTTGTAACTTCTTAACTGCTGCAGTCTCTACTCCTGCTAATAGTTTAGCACACTCTTTGTTGTTACTATGGGGTCCTGAAGCACAGGGAGATTTTACCCGTTGGTGTCAATTAGGTGGTCTGTGGACTTTTGTTGCTCTCCACGGTGCTTTCGGATTAATAGGTTTTATGTTACGTCAATTTGAACTTGCTCGATCTGTTCAATTGCGGCCTTATAATGCAATCGCATTCTCTGGTCCAATTGCTGTTTTTGTTTCTGTATTCCTGATTTATCCACTGGGTCAGTCTGGTTGGTTCTTT